TCCGATCTGGAAAAAGAATTGATAGCTTGTACTTTTATCGTATCAATTATCATTTCAACGATCAACTTCTCCCATAATAATATCTATACTACCTAGTATTGTCATAATATCGGCCAATTTCATTTTTTTAACTAGCTGAGGAAGAATTTGCAAATTGATAAAACCAGGTGGACGAATTTTCCATCTCCAGGGAAAAACACTCCGATCTCCTACCAGAAAAATTCCCAATTCCCCCTTGGGGGCTTCTACTCTCACATAAAGTTCTTGTTTAGACAATTCAAAAGTGGGCGAAGGTTTCTTACTAATGAATCGATAATCAAAATCATTCCATTCAGAATCCTTTGTTTTATCAAAACGCCGTACCTCTAAATTCTCATAGGGCCCTCCGGGAATTCCTTCCAGGGCTTGTTGAATAATTTTGATGGATTCCACCATTTCACCGATTCGGACTAAATAACGGGCTAGTGAATCTCCCTCTTTTTGCCATTGTACTTCCCAATCAAATTCGTCGTAAGACTCATAATGATCAATTTTACGAAGATCCCACGGAATTCCGGAAGCTCGTAGCATTGGTCCCGATAAACCCCAATTTATTGCTTCCTCTCCACTAATAATACCCACCCCTTCAACTCGTTCCAAAAAAATCGGATTACGCGTAATAAGCTTTTGATATTCAGTAACCCCTGTTAAAAAATAATCACAGAAATCCAAGCATTTATCTATCCAGCCATAAGGTAGATCAGCAGCCACCCCTCCGATACGGAAATAATTATGCATCATTCGCATACCTGTGGAAGATTCGAATAGGTCATATATCAATTCCCTCTCTCGGAAAATATAGAAGAAAGGGGTCTGCGCACCGATATCTGCCATAAAAGGGCCAAGCCATAACAAATGAGAAGCTATACGACTCAGTTCTAGCATAATTACTCTAATATAGCTCGCTCTTTTCGGTACTTGGATATTTCCCAACTGTTCTGGTCCATTTACCGTTATTGCCTCTGTAAACATAGTAGCTAAATAATCCCAACGTGTTACATAAGGAAGATATTGTATAATTGTTCGATTTTCCGCAATTTTTTCCATTCCTCTGTGTAAATAACCCAATACGGGTTCACAGTCAATAACATTTTCCCCATCTAGAGTAATGATGAGTCGAAGAACACCGTGCATTGATGGGTGTTGAGGACCCATATTGACTATCATGAGGTCTTTTCTTGTAGTCGGTACAGTCATATATTTTTTCCCCGATTCATTATTCCACGAATTGCTGAAAACCAAATGAAGTTCATTAAAAATAATAATGAATATTTATAATTCTAATTATTATTATTATAAATATTATAAATAAATAAAAAAAAAAATGAACTTAACGAGTTTTTGGCTCCCGAATATCCAATTGACTAATTAATTCTTTATAGCGTACTCTATTTTTCTTTGACAAATAAGCCAGGAGTCGTTGACGTTTTCCCAGAATTTTACGTAGACCTCTCTGAGATAAATAGTCTTTTCTGTGCAATTCCAAATGGGAAGTAAGTCTACGTATCTTATTGGTGAAACTGAATACTTGAAATTCAACAGACCCCCTATTTTCTTTTTTTTCTTCTTGCGAAATAACGGAAATGAATAAATTTTGAACCATAACAAAAAATTCTGCGTCCCTTTTTCTTTATTTACATTACAAATATAGATTTTACTAATCAGTAATAATAATGCCAGTCATTTTAATTTGTTATACACAATAATCGGGATTTATTCGTATACTTCTTTTTTTTTTTTAATTCACTTAATTGATAATCAATACAATTTTTTTTTTTCAATCAAATATAGATAAAAAATTTCTAACCTACAAAAGAGAAGAATTTTGACCTAAGATAAGAAGATTATGACGACTCATTACTTACTAGATAGAATTGCTAAGATCAAGGTCAGGTAATCAGTATCATGTACCATAATCTAATATAACAACATAAGGCTGTATATATTTGTTTGTGTTCATATACCATGTCAGAGATGCCGCTTGATCCATGTAATGTAAATGTATCATCAACTAATTATCAATCGTGGATACATATGTATCCTTGACATAACGAAACGACTACCATTATTGGTATCAAACCAATAGCGATTCATACAAGCAAAATCTTCGAATCGATAATTTGGCCAAAGAAATAATTTGAACTTAATAAATCGATTTGTATCTACATCAAGATGCTTAGCCTCATAAAAAAATTGACCACAGCGCTTTACATTGTTCCCATTGCAAAATACTTGATTTCTATCCCAAACATTGACATTTCTTGAATTGAAACAAATGAGAATTCTCAATTCTCTACGACGTCTAGGAGATAAAAAATTATCAGGAACAATAAAATCATAAAAATGATCGTTTCTATTCCCATTTTCATGTCGTGCAATGGATTCATTAAGACCATTCTTATCAACATTTCTTTTTTCTTGGTATCTTCGATTAGTTTGGCGCTTACTCTTATGCACCCGTGAAATAGCTATGGTTTGGTACATGATAAATTGTCCGTCCCATTTTATGGATAGCCGAGCTGGTTCAATAATCAATAGTCCCCTTTTTATCAATTTTGTAAGAGTTGTAGACTTCGGAATCAGCATTACATCCAAACTTATTTCGTCCCTTTGAATAGAGGATATAGCAATTTCCTTTGGATTTCTCAATCTAAGGAGTAGGCAATATACCTTGATATTATTTAGTATTTTTTGATTAAAAGCATTATCCCATTTCAATTGAAAAAGAAAATATCTTTTCAGGAAGAAATCTAGTTCCGCTCCTATCATGGATTTATTTTGATTTTTGCTTTTTTGAATGTATGATCCCCGATAATCTTCTTTAACATTTTTTTTTTTTTTCGATGGATCAGATCCAATATTTTTGTTATTTTGTGCATATGATCCAAGATCTCCTTGGACTGGCTGTTGTTTTTCTTCTTGATTTTGATTCTCTAATTCAAGAGATTTTTTTTTATTATATAATCTATCTTTTTTTTTCTTTTCGTTGATATTTTGACTAATGTTTTTATTTATATTCAATTTAAAAAGAAGTAAATTGATTGGTATGATCCACGGTTGAATCTTATATGTATTATAAAGTGACACAAATTCTGGTAAAAACCAAAGTTCTAGATTTGATATCGGACAATTTAGGATTTCTTCATTCATTCCCATCCAGTCCAAAAATGTTTTTGTTTGATTGGTTGGGCAGATTTGTTTATGAATCGGGGGATTCATAAACACTTTCTTATCCATTTTTTTTTTATCCATTTTATCAATTATTTGATAATAATTAGTCCGAGTCTTAGTATTTTTATTAATGTTGGCGCTGGCCCCGATATCTCTATTTCTCCATTCCTCAATATCGATCCTTTTTCTAAGACAAAAATTAATAGTTCTCCAATCAAAATATTTTCTATCCGGATTTTTATCCCTATCAATAATAGAATCTTCTCGTAGATAGTTACCAAGATCTATATCTCTCGGCAAATAAAAAAGTTCGGGATTATAATTATTGTAATTATAGGAAATCCTTTTTGCCTCGTTTACTTGGAATGGCGACCCATAAATATATGAACCTTTCTTATCTTCATAATTCAGATATTTATTTGATAAAAGATCATATTTGTAGTTTTTTAATTTATCTTTTTGGTTCGGTAATGAATTTACTGCATATGCATAATTGTTTTCTTTCTTGTAATGAATTAATCGGTCTTTTTCATATGAATAAAAATGGGTTGAGTTTTTATTTTTAACCAACAAATTTTGATTGATTCTATTCCGCCAATTTTGCGGTACTAATCTAGACCATCTAGTCTGAGATAAATTGTATTTATAGTGATCATTACCCATTAACCAGCTTTTCCATTCATTCATTTTAAAACCGCTAAGTTTATTATACCTTGATTCGAAATGAAATATTCCGTGTGTTCCAAAAAAATCTTTTTTTATTCTATCCTTAATAAAAGGAATTGTTCCGTGATATTGAAATAAAAATTTCAAGTAATGCTTGTTGATAACTTGGGCTTGTGATAATTTGTAAAATACATATGCCTGTGACAACGAAGAAAGGTCACAAAAAATCTGCGAATTTTGATTTCTAATATTAGAAATCAACTTTTTTATAGTCGAAATAAAATAAATTTTATTTTTTTGATTTTTATCAATATAAAATCCTTTTTTATTTGTTTCATCATTGGAATTATCCGTTATTTTGTTTTTTAATTGAAGTAAAATTTTTACATGTATTCTGGGAATATTAATGATACGTAAAAAAATATCTTTGTATATCCTTTCAATAAACAAATCAAAAAAATAGTGATATTTGCGCATTAGTCGAGCACTTCTTCTTTTTAATATCTGCCAAATCTTTTTTGGTGATTCTAATCTTTTATCATCACAATTTGTTTCGTTAGGACTAATGTTTATATACGTAGTTATAAATATCTTTTTTTTTTCTTTTGTTATTTTTTCGATTTGATTTCTGATTGTATTTGTCTTATCAGCCAGATCTTTCATCTTTTTTTCTGTCAGTGAATAATTTGTCCAATCTGCAGATCTAATTCCAATGGACGATTCATGATTTATATGATTACTTATTAGTGATTTTTTTTTTTTTTTATTCGATTCATATACTTCCCTCAATCCAAATAATGGAATTAGACTTACTTTTTTAAGTTCTTTCATTATTCTTTTTATAAATCGAACTATTTTTCTAACCCATCTTGTTTTTTCTTTTGATACTTTTCGAAACCATTTTGCTCTTTCGTTTATAATTTTTAGGGCTAGAAAACGTTTTTTTTTCACTTTTATAAGTCTTTTTTCAAGTTGTTTCCAAATAGGTTCAAAAAAGGAAGGTAGTTGTCGGGGAGAACCAAAAGGGAATTCAGCTTCCATTCCCCAAACTGTTAAAAAACAAAAATTTTCTTTTTTACCTTTCTTTTTCATGGAATCTCTAGGATGTGATTGTAGCTTAGATC